GCCTCCTCTTCAGACGTGTCCTCGACAGCCTGGTGGTTGTTCGGTTTCCGCTTTTTTGGGCGGGAGTACTTGGTCGTTGGGCTTTCCTTTTCTTCAACCAATTCGGTTGTATCAGCTCTGAGATTGGTCTAACATTTTGTTATGAGCTGGCTGGACAAAGATGGATTGATAGTAAGATAGATTCATTTGAGTTCAAGTAGTACAGGACCTTCGATCGACCATGGGGCGTATTCTACCCTTCCGAATTTCATTCTATTGAAGCGTAACGTAAAAGCTCCTTCTCATCCTTGTCTTTTTTTGGTTTGGAAGTTCCAGAATGTTGTCTGTGGATTTTTAACAAACAAAGGAAAGCCCCCTTCTACTATGCCATTTGATTCAAGTTCCGTGCTGCTCGCTACTCTCCGAGGCCAAGGACGGGGTCGAACCGTCATTCCAGGATTTGCAGTCCGATACATTTCCATTATGTTACCTAGCCAAACCCGCCACCTCATGTGCCAAAGTCAACCCAAAGTCAAACGGCTGTTCTTCCTTCCCCGCTCCCTCTTTTTCTACATATGCGGTGGTGGGCGGAGCGCTCTATTCGCGGGTTCGAGAACCTTCTCTCATAGATTCCCTTCACCAAGTCATCGCCAGCAATCCGCTTTGATCCCTTGGTGTCAAAGGCCGAGTTCCTCTCTTCCCAAAAACTTTCTTTATCTCCTTGAGGTATGCCCTTAGTCCGTCTCGGTTGGTTGTTCCTTTATCTGTCTTTTGCGTCAGAAAATATTCGTCTTCGATCTCTCTTCTTTTTCATTTCCCATTAGACTTTTCAATCCTTTGCTCTTTTTCCTTCTCTCTCCCTCTTCCCTCTACTTTATTACTTTATTATGACTTTATTTGACAGGGGCGGAGAATACCATAACAAGAAAAAAGTAGCAATTCCGTTTCCGTTTGAGCTTGGAAGCAACCTGCTATCTATCGATAGGAATGAGTTGAACTATCGCTCGAAGAGCATTAGACTAAAAGACTATTAGACTTCTTCCGTTCGTTTGGAGTGAACGAACGGAATACTTGTTTTTTTCTTGGAGTGAGTCTTTTTTCTTTTCCTTAGAAGCTCGAAACCAACAAAAATGAAAAGAGAAGCGGGACAGCAAACAGAATCATAGGCAGATTCAGTAAGTGTTTACCCCTAGGAATCTTTGACCTCCGCTCAATCAGGCCCAACTTACATTCCTTCTTTCCCCGAGGTTCGAACTAGTTATTGTACACTTGAATACCTAAAGAGAAAGACTTGCTCGAGGCTGACTCAATCTCTTAAATGGTGTAATCAACGATTCTCCTGTAGTAAGAAGATAAAGAAAAGGCTCTTCAAGACCTCTTGCTGTTCTCTCTTTTTTCATTACTTATTTCAGTTCAGAAAGCAGGATGAACTAGTCCCCTTACCCGCCCCCTACGCGCATTCCTCAATCAACGAATACGGGCAGTGGAAATGAATTCGAAAAAGTAGCAGTAGCAATAGAAAATAGAAAATATTGAAAGTGTGCCGCGAAGGGACTCCACTTTGAAGATGGAAGGGGGACAGAGAGAGCTTATCCTCTTTCTTGGGCAAGTAAAGAAGAATATGCTCTGAGGAAGAAGAGAGTCGCTTGCGGATTGGTCTTCATTGCAGCTTCAATGTAGGGGAGAAAAGGCATCCAATTCCATGCTTCACTCCCTATTGAATGGAGTTGCCCAATTATTAACAGAAAGAAGTCCTTGCTCGAAGAGCGAAAAGAAAAGAGAAGACTCAAATACTAGTTAGACTTCTTGAACTTAGCGTTTATCAACTCATTTCAATAAAAGAAAAGAGAGGACTAGAAGACTTCTTCCGTGAACTTAGATACGTATTCGTTTATCAACGATACGTATTACGTCAAGTAATACGTATCTAAGTTATTGACTATACGTATCTTTTCGTTACACTCATTCGGAGATTTCCGCCTCATAGGGGCACAGCGTTAAATACCGAGGAAAGAAGATAAGAAAATTGGAGCATTCAAAAAGGAATCTCTTCCCAATCAATTGATTGAGATGATCCGAATCAGCAACGGCATCCCTATTTTCATTTCATTTATGTATGTCAATAGGAACTTCGATGGATTGATTTGTTGGTGCTGCCTCAGCATAGGAAAAAGGAAAAGGACTGGTTGTTTCAAGCTACGAAGTCCGGTGAATCCCGAGAGGAGATGCTTCATAAACGTATCTTTTCGTTACACTCATTTCTTCCGTTCGTTGAGTGAACGAACGGAAGACTTGGAGTGAGTCTTTGAGTTCGTCCTCGCCACCGGAGGTGAAAAGGTAGGCTTAGTAGGGCTCGAACCTACAATATCACCGTTATGAGCGGTACGTTTCAACCAATTAAACTATAAGCCCATTATGAACCCCAACTTCCAAAGGCATTTTCGGGGACTAGCCTCCTTCCTTCTTACTTGACTTTCAATTCGACTCTTTTTTCTTGAATTTGAAATAGTTCCTCTTTATTGCCTATTTGACTAAGGCTGGAAAGAAAGAGGTGCTTGCTTTATGAGACTTCCACTTTCACTTTACTTTATTCTTTGATCGGAATACGAATGAAATCAAAAAGGCCATCATTAGGGCAAACAATGCAATAGCTTCGGTTAGAGCAAAGCCCAAAATAGCATAACCAAATAATTGTTTAGCCAATGACGGATTTCGCGCCACGGAATGGATCGAGGAACTAAAGACGTTTCCAATACCGACAGCAGCTCCCGCTGAAGCAATTGTAGCAGCTCCGGCACCCATTGATTTTGCACCTTCTAACATAAAGAGTTGATCATTCTCCTCACGCTTTTTCATTCACGATTTTCTGTTCTAGATTGATTCTTTAACGTAAGTAGATTCTTCCCCTCCTTCTTTTTCTCTTGCTATGCCACGGCTTTTCGATCTTCTACGAAAGTAGACTGAAGACCACAAAAGTACAAACAACTACATCCTTAACGGCCTCTATTCTTGACGTGAACGGACGCTTTGTCATTAAAGCGTGTTAACCTTCCATTTCAATAAGGTACGAAGTCGCTTTAGCGAAGCTAAAGGTACGTAGTCGCTCTAGCTTTGCTAGAGGTACGAAGTCACTCGACTGAAAGGAGAGGAGAGAAATGAAATGAAATAAAGTCATTGATAAAGTAAGCACGTAGTCGCTTTCTCGACTGAAAGGAGAGGAGAGGGGGAAAGGGCATGAAGAGGGGAGATGGCTGGGCTGCCTTTTCAATCAATCTCCGGCCGCTCAGTGCCGCTATTGGTGCGAGTTGTAAGGGGTCTTGGTCTCGAGTCGAGAAAAAGCTTCATCTCATTCTTGTAACGGGAGTGAGTGCACCGCAAGTTGCTCTCTCGCCTTGCAGCAGCAGAATCCGTCTTTTAAGTTAAGTCATTTCCTAAGACGGCTCTTCTTATTCTACTTCTACGATAATCCAATTATTCTACAAGAATTCCACGAATCTGCTCGGAACCGGTCGATTCCTGAGCCTTTCGTTCTCCCCTCTCGGTTGGCCTTTGCCAGCCACTAGAGCAAGTAAGAAAACCTAGAGTCACTTAAAGAACTGCGGATTTTGACCGGATTGTACACCTTTGTGTCTGGCTATGTATATGAATGTGCATAAAGAAAGGACGGGACATCTCTCTCCTTTTTTCGTTTTGGGGGAGAAGAAGCTACAGCGGCACCTCACGAACTTCTTACTGGGGCAGCACCATCCTATCCTATAGGCGCGAGTGTTTGGATGCACGTGTTTTGTTCATATTCTTGCGCAGTTAAGAGAGAAATTGTCCTCAAGGCAAGCACTTGTGTCTTTTTTGGATATGCTCAGTCCGAATATAGATAGATGCTATGACGTTAAATCCAAGAGACTCGATGTATCCTTGAATGTTCTCTTTAATGAGGTACGAAGTGACTCGACTGAAAGGAAAGGAGAGGTCACCTCATATTTTCCTTTTCTTAATTAAGAAGCCCTGGAGGAGAATGGTGATGGAGATGTATTATGGCCTTCTCCTGTTCATCAACTCGAACTTCATTCTTCTGCAGTTGATGTTATGGATCAGCCTCACTCTTCAGGCCAGCATCTTCCGCCGATTGTCAGCCTGTTCAGCTGACCTCAGAGGCTTCCAGTCATCCGGAACAGCATGTTTATTCTCGGCGGCTATTACAGTCTGTTTCCCAAAGTCAGACTACTCTAGAAGATCAGCAGTCTAGCCCAGTCGCTTCCTTAGATTCTGGATCCTTCTCTCAGGTTCGTTGATCTTCTCAAGTTTCTTATCCCGTTGAAGGATTTTTTTTTGTCTTATTTTTATGAATCGTTTTCTCTAAAACATCGAGCTTACCTCATGTCAGTTCAATCTTCTCATGAACCTGAATTATTTGCTGAAGAAAGACTATGCACAAGAAAAAAAGAATCAAACTTTCATTGCCTGCAGGGAAACAAGCCAGTGGCTGAAAGTGAATTTGCTCAGTAGAAAGATACAAGGCTAGATTAGTAGCTAAAGGATTCCTTCAAGAATATTGAGTCGAACCCCTTTAGAGATAGAAGAAACATTTGCCCCGGGTTGCTAAAATGACCACCATTCGTGGCATTCTTGCCTTGGCTGCAATCAAACAAAAAGTTGCCCTTATTTCAACTTGACGTGAAGAATGCCTTTCAAAAACATAAGGGAAGGGAGGCGCTCTAGCGGTTTCTATTCAGCCTCCTCCAACTCCAGGCTTCTCTTCTCCTAGGAATCCTCACTTAGTATGCAAGCTCAAGAAAGCGATTTACGTTACGACCTCCGACAAGCTAAAGCAGGCACCAAGAGCTTGGTTTGAAAGGTACGGAAGCATGTATAAAAGCCGAAATCGAAGTAGAGGTACGAAGTGACTCGAGGTAAAGTTCGTTTTGTAACAGGTAAGCCCGTCTTACGGAGCTCGGCCTGCTTTCGCATTAACTCACTATTTGGCGATTTGGTTCATAGCAGCCTAAGGAGTTCTTTTTACACGCTACGCTATCCTCGGTGACGATATCGTCATCGGAGATGAGCGGATGGCTGAGCGTTATCGCGAGCTAATGTCGTAACTGAATGTCCAAATTTCGTTAGACAAATCGTTAGTATCGTCAGTTGGTGCTTTGGAGTTTGCTAAGCGGTTCTTCGTACGCGGAGTGACTAAGGTAAGCTTCGCTAACCTGTCTCCTGCTGGTGGTAGTCAAGTCTCTCTCCTGTCTTGTGCACGAATGGCATTAATAATAGTTTCCTATTGGCCCTATCCCCTATTTGAGTAAGGCTGAAAGCATCAGCACGCACGAAAGCAGAAGGCGAAAGATTATAAGTGGAAGAATCCGTGCGTGGAAACAAATGGGGAAAGTCGAAAGCGGATCAGGAAGCCCCCGCCCGCTATGCTCTTTATCAACAAGGCATTCATTACATTCATTCATTGAATAATCAAGCGAAGGCGGCGTATTGAAAGAGCTCCTGCCAGATCGCTACACAAGCCATCGCTCTACACCGAAACAGAGAGGAGCTGCTTATTCTACTTCTACTAAAAATTGACTACTACTCTTCATTAAGAATAAGAACGTTAGGCAAAGCTTTCAACATTCGCTATGCTACGCGGCTCTATTCATTCCATCATTCAATACACACGGAGAAAAGGAAAACACCTAAACTATAAAAAATCCACTACCCGGCTGCTCTATGTATCAGCACTAAAGACGTCGGTAGTCTCAAATCCGTCTCTATTTCCACTCTTTATTGGCTCGTTTCGTAAGAATAGAGTAGTCAAAGTCATTGCGTCTATCATTGAAGGCAGCCAAGAGTCACTCAGGGCTTTAGTACTAGACTATTCAGCTCGTTATAGTCCATTAGTGGGTCTAAAGGCTAATCTTTCTTGTCCGGTAAGCAAGCAAGGGAGCCTCTGGCTTCGTCTCGCCACAACACAAGCTGTGATATAATCTGTCTATACCTTACTCGGTTCAGTCAGATTATTCAGTAAGATATGGTTTGATGTTTGAGGCTTCGCTTCACTTACCCCTTAGGGTAAGTGCCTCGTGAACTCCGTTAGCTAGGTGCAGGTCTTTCCCCCTCCTAGTAGTCAGTCTCTTCTTTCGAGGTAAACGAGAGTCTACGTTTAGTTGAACGTAGCCCGCAGAAGTCAAGAGGTTGGTTATAGGGGCAACTTCCAGAGAAAATTAAGACGAGGAGAGCTTATGGACAAAAAATGAGCATTCCGGCGGCTTTGCCCCTTTTCAGTAAAGGAGCGAAAGGTTAGACCTTAGAAAGTCAACGAACAACATAATGAAGAAGACAGCGAAAGTATGGAAAAAAATCTGGGAAGAGAACAAGGTACGAAGTAACTCGACTGAAAGGAGAGGAGAGGAAAGTGAACAACTTCTTAATCGACATCTTTCTCTTCAAATCCTATTGATCTTCTTTTAAGGGAAATGGGCTTCATTCCTATCCCCAACTGCGGTTATGGCTACAAAGAGCGCTAGGCATCTCTTACTCTAAAGTAAGGAGGGAGGCACTCTTTCTTCTCATCAACTGGCAATGCGCATTTCACATCTAAGGCGCAAAGCCCTTCCAATAGTGGATTCTGATGCCATCTTATTTACTTAGCATGCCTGCTCTCCTCAGTAGCTCCGATTGAGCCCGTTCGACTTTCAGCTTAGCTAGGGCGCCGGAAAAGAAGTTATTCAAGCCCTGTCCTTATCCGAACCACTATGTACTCCAACAAGGAAGCCATCCGTTACACTAGCCTTAAGCTAATGACAGACATAAGGAAGCATTAGTCCAGGCCTAGAAAGAAAAGTCGTAAAGCCAAGGTATTCTCCTGTCGTCAATCTTCTTAGTCGTTGTCTCCACTAGCTGAATGTCTTTCTTTCCTAACTAAGAGGAAAAGATAGATGCGAGTTCGACTCTCGTTCTATCGCAGTCCTTGTCCATGTTGGTACTGTTGATGGCAGTACCGCTCAACTACGAGATGCTTGAAAGTCGATGTATCAATGTTCCCAAGAGTCGCATCAAACGGCAAGCCATGCTTCATCAAGGCTAAGGCAGTCGGGATCTAATTGATTGCTAAACTGAAGGAAGGATCTCTGTTGAAGATTCTCATTCTTCAGCTGGTGCCTAGCTCTCTTCTTTTTGAAGGATGGGATCATACCTATTAAATTGAATAAGGCCCTGGGAACGACATTCGAGCGAAGCCCTTACGCGAGGAGTTGGGCGAAGGAGGTGGGAAAGGAAGAAAAGGACACAAGCGAACAACCATCTAACCGTCAGTCTGAACTCCCTGGATCAGTAAGAACAAGCTTCCGTCATTCAGCAGTGGAATAGGTCGATGGTATTGATCATCCAACCATTGATTGGAGCCTATCTATAGCTATAACAGTGTGATTCTATAAGCTAAGCAGATGAGGAGATTCACGAAAGAACCTAACCGTCCTCTCTGATTGACTTCATCAGGACAGGCTCTTCCTATGGTCTGCTTAACCTTCCCTCTTTCCT